TAGAAATTATGATTTAATTATTCCTTAATTATTCCATCGATAAGATTCAAATTTTCATTCAATCGAAGTAACTAAGAGGAACTAAGAACTCCTAATTGAAATATCAATATTGAATTATCAGAAAATTGAAATATTGAATTATCAGAACTAGACTATATTGGATTATATTGGATTGAAATTCCAATCTAAATTACTAATAGTAGGAAGTGATATTAGATATATCTGGAGCTCATACATAATTAGTTAATGCTTACTATTACATATACATGTCTTTCTTGCATAACGTAAACCAACTATTCTATTCGTATCTTCAATTCAATTTGAAAATTGTAAACGCTTCACTTCCTTTTCTTTATCATTATCCTACATAGATGGATACAATCACTCTAAAGAGATAAATTCATCAGTCTGAATCATTCCATAGATATAGAGCTCTTTTTGGTTTGGTTGGTTGATCTAAGTTAATGTGATTTATTTTATTTAGTAAGATTTTCTTGTGGTCAATGGTTGAATTGATGAAACTTGACTGAAATGGAAATCGAGCTAGAATCTTAAACTCTTTTATTTATTAATTAAAAATTAAAAATTGCACATTTATTTAAACAAATAAAAAATGAGTAGTCAGATTAGGACTCCTAAAATTGGAATTGAATGAAGAAACCAAGCAAAAAAATAGAAAGAAAATACGGAAGGAGACATAAAGGAACCAAACGAATTTTAGGAAAAAGATCTTTTAGATCTCTTCCCCCCCTTTTTTTTTTTTGAAATTCCCCATTATCGTAATTTTTTTTACTCTTTCTCTAAATCTATAAATAAAACTTTTTATCTATTTCTGTGTTCACAAAGTAAATTATCTTGAGCATGCCTTGCACTACGCTAGAAAAAAGATTTATAAAATTAGTCAATCAATGATGCCCCTCCATAGATTCGCCTATATAAGCAGCAGCTAAAGTTGAAAAAATAAGAGCTTGAATACCACTTGTAAATAATCCAAGGAACATGACAGGTATAGGAACCACTGAAGGTACTAAAGAAACAAGAACAACAACTACTAATTCATCCGCTAATATATTTCCGAAAAGTCGAAAGCTAAGTGATAAGGGTTTTGTAAAATCTTCTAAAATGTTAATGGGTAAAAGAATTGGAGTTGGTTGAATATATTTACCAAAATAACTTAAGCCTTTTTTGCTAAGTCCCGCATAAAAATATGCTATTGACGTAAGTAAAGCTAAAGCAACGGTAGTATTTATATCATTCGTAGGTGCAGCTAACTCCCCATGAGGTAACTCTATGATTTTCCAAGGTAAAAGCGCCCCTGACCAATTAGAAACAAAAATAAATAGAAACAGAGTTCCAATAAAAGGAACCCATGGAGTATATTCTTCTCCAATCTGGGTTTTGCTCACGTCTCGAATGAATTCAAGGACATATTCAAAGAAATTCTGACCGTCGGTCGGAATGGTTTGTGGATTCCGAACAGCTACAATGGCCGAGCCTAATAAAATAGCAATTACAACCCAAGAAGTTATAAGTACTTGGCCATGGACTTGGAAACCCCCTATTTTCCAATAGAAATGCTGGCCGACTTCCACACCGGATAGATCATATAACCCCTTTAATGTGCTGATGGAACATGATACAACATTCATATTGCCCTCTGAAAGAAAACTTTTAAAGAAATTATTTTGATTCAACCTTCGTTTTTTCAACTTGCCCACTTGAATTGTCTATTTTTTGGACACGAGCTAATTCCATACTATTCCCAGTTATTTTGATCTCTTTTGCGCAATTCAGGAATAGTAACCGATTCCATAACTTTATTGTATTGGTTTCACAAAACAATTTATTTATCTAATATTATTTATCTTATTATTAATCAGGGATCTCGTATATAGCTAGAATGACCTTCACAAATTGCAAATACTAATTTGTTAAGAATTAATCGGATTGAAGCTATAGCATCATCATTTGCAGGAATCGGAATATCTGCCAGATCCGGGTCACAATTTGTATCAATTAAACAAATCGTTGGAATCCCCAAAGTGATACATTCTCGAAGGGCCGTATATTCTTCTTGCTGATCAATGATTATTACAATATCGGGCAATCCCGTCATATATTTTATCCCGCCTAGATATGTTTGCAAGTGAGATAACTGTCTCTTGAATCGAGCCGCATCCCTTTTTGGAATACGGTTGAATCCCCCTGTCTTTTGTTCCCTTCTCAAGTCCCTGAACTGTTGAAGTCTCATTTCTGTAGTGGACCAATTCGTTAAAATTCCCCCGAGCCATTTTTTATTAACATAATGACATCGAGCTTTTTTTGCCGCCCGCACTACTGAATCCGCTGCTTTTTTTTTTGTACCAACAATTAAGAATTGTTTTCTTCTACTTGCTGCATCAAAAACTAAATCACAAGCTTCTGATAAAAAACGAGCAGTTCTAGTAAGATTTGTAATATGAATACCTTTACGCGTTGCAGAGATATAAGGTGCCATTCGCGGATTCCATTTTTTAATACCATGACCAAAATGAACTCCTGCTTCCAGCATCTCTTCCAAATTAATGTTCCAATATCTTCTTCTTATCATTTTTCCCCACACTCCCTCTCTCTTTTTTTGCTTTGAAAAAAGAGAGATGAGACACCCTGAAATAAATAATTGTTCCGACGGAACCTTCTCTTTTCCCGGAGATTGGACGTTGGTAGACGATCCAAGCGATTAATTTCTTTCTATTCCTTACTCTACTCTTATTCTATTTATTTCTTTATATTAATTGAATTTCTTTAATTGCTCTTAATATAACAAAAACAAATCACAGGATCACCACACCAATAGGTAAACTAAACGGATGAATCTGACTCAGGAATCCAGGAATCATTAAATCCTATAAATTTACATGATTGTTCTACTGTATTGTATCCTAGAAATTTTTTGAAATACAAGAAGCAAATAACTCCCTGTGGTGGAACAAAATATCTCTCATTTCCCCCTCGAAAAAATTCTTCCTTTTGGTTTTCAAAGGAATGCTTTTATATTGCCGTGAGGGGTGTACTAATCCTTTGAATCCCGTACCAAGAGGGATCATACTACCTAGAACAACATTTTCTTTCAGGCCTTTCAACCAATCGATACGACCACGGAGAGCAGCTTTTGCTAAAACGCGAGCAGTCTCTTGAAAACTCGCCTCGGATATGAAACTTTGAGTATTCAAAGATGTTCTCGTTATTCCCAATAATATGGCTCGGTAACAAATTGCTTCTTCCAAAGCGCGTCCCGTTCGTTCCGCTCGCAACAATCCAATTAGTTCTCCGGGTAAAAAAACATTAGACATTCCATCTTCTGAAACCAAAACTTTGGATGTTATTTGACGTACAATAATTTCTATATGCCGATTATGGATTTGTACCCCCTGGGATCGATAAACCTTTTGGATCTTATTAACCAAAGAGATACGACTTTGCACTAGAGTTAGCTCCGCACCAATCAAGAATCCCCAAGGAATTCCAATAATTCTTGTTATACACTCGTTCCAACCCTCAACTCTCTTTTCTAGGTTTGTGGATATTGAATCAATCGAACGCACTTCTAAGACTTGTTCCACTTTTGGAAGACCTTGCGTTATATCACCAGATCTTGATTTTTCATATAGAAATGTAACTAATGTATCTCCTTCATATAGGATTTCTCCATAATGGCCATGAACAGTTGCTCCCGGAGTGGCCAAATAAGGTTTAGCAGATCTTATTACTACAGAATCAAGGTGAACAATTATAACTTGACCCGATTTTAATTCTGGTCCTTTTTTGGATATAGATACATTTTCACAAATAAACTCTCCTAGACTAATTATTGTGAATTCTTTTTCACAATAATTATGATTATAATTATGATGGAGAAAATACCAATTCAAATTGAATGGATTCAAAACGCGGCTAGCACACGGATCGGGATTCCCAATTCCGCGGTTTTCATCCATTAAATAATATTTAATTAATTGAAAAGCCTTGTTTAAATTGTCAAGTTTAAAATATTTCGTTACTGAGACCTCATTATGAGTTATTAAATGGTAAAATGAAAAAGAATTTGAAATTTGAAGAGTTGTTCCTAAAGGGCCCAACAAAGAATTCCTAATTGGAATTCGAGAATCTCTTTTAATTGCTTCTTTTATTACATTGTAATCTTTTTGATTTTTAAATGGATCTATTCGAAAACAATTAAATGATGACAAAATTATCAAAGATTGGCATTCCTTATTTCTATTCAATAATGTAATAATAGTTCCTTGATTTTGTTTAAATTTAAGTGATTGTTGAATTTTTGTCTTGGAATAAATGGAAAAAAATGGATTAATAGTGGTCCGAGCTGACCCATTAGCGGAAATCCATTCGGAACCTGATGAATCATTCCTTTTTCTGCTGATATATGAAATGTCGGATTTTACTAAGTTTATTCTTAGGAAATCCTGAATCAGACCATTTGTACTTACTTCAACAAAAGAAGCACGGGCCTCTTCGACAGAAGAATTCTTTTTGTCTTGTTCCCAATTCAATACTAAAGAAGTACGAACTAATTGAATACTTGTGTCAGAGATTACCAGAATTGGTTTACTATTTCCATATAGAAGATAATTCACAACTCGAAGTTTCAGATTATCCTTTTCTTGCAATAGATCCTGGGAGAAAAGTGTTTCTAGATTTATACCGTCCGCTATTTCATATATGATTACTGGACGAACCAAAACAAAAGACTTTTTCTTACTCGGTGTAATCCATTGGACATAGATCCAGGTTTTAACTTTTGTGGATTCCTTAGAATTTATTTTTACCGTTCGGGGTAGTATCCCAATCCCACTGTGTTTGGATATCTTATCTGCCTCTCCCGGAAAATGGATATCGCCAGAAAATATTTTGAGTTCCCATTTTTTTTTTTTTTTCTCCACTTGAACCAATCCACCTACCCGACTTCTTATATTAAAAGTGATTTGTGTATCTATTCCAATCAGACTATTGTTCCGTACCATTAAGGAAGAAGATTCGGGTAAAATATACACTTCTTCGGGAATGAAAAAAAAACGATTGACTTTCATTTGATATTTTGGCTTTAATTCTTTGACTCCGCGATGCTCAATCAAATCTTCTTTTTTGACAATTGAATGCATGCCTATAGCCCCATAGTTAATAATTCCGGAACTCTTTCTTCGATATTGGAGGTCGTCGAAATAAGCAAAAACACTATTTCTACGTAAAATACCATTTATAGGCATTTCAATTGAGAGGCCGGAGTTGGTCATTATTTCTTTCTCCCGCTCTTCAATGGATTGAAATGGAATGATGAATCTATTTTTTCTCCTTTTTGCTAATAAATCCGAATTCTCGTGAAGAATAGCAGGATATATGCGATTAGAATAAGCAGTATCTAGAATTCGATTAAGTTTTAAATAATCAGGAATCCAACTTTCGTTTTTATCCAAAAGATTTGAACTAAAGAATTTATATTTAACTTGATCATTATTTGCTGATGGACTAGAAATAGATCTTCTTTCCACAGAAAGAGAATGAGCGTTCATTTGATCTTGATCCTTATGTAGTGAAAAAGTGCCTCTACTGGTACTGGATTTGCACGAGCTTCCGGCTAATATCCATAAATGGCTTGTTTTTGGTAATAGATGGACATTACTATACGTAAACTCAGGTGCATGGTATACATCGGTACTCCAGTGCATTTCTCCTTCTGAGTCGGAATAAATATGTTTTCGAACCTTCTCTTTCAAATTCAAAGTGTATGCTCCCGCGCAAATTTCAGCAATCACTTGTTCTGATTTTACATATTGATCATTTTGAACTAAAAGAAAACTTTTTGGTGGAATAGTCACGTTATGTAGAGTATCTTGACTCTCAATAGTTACATACAAGTCTATATAACATAGAAAAGCAGGGTGCCCATGACGTGTACGTGTGGGATGAACCAAGTCTTCATTAAATTTTATTTTTCCATTAGAAGGGGCTCGTACATGGTTGGCGATACCCCCTGTGAATACTCCACCGGTATGAAACGTTCTTAATGTTAGTTGAGTACCCGGCTCTCCAATGGATTGACCCGCAATAATACCTACAGCTTCGCCCAATTCCACCAGGTCACCATGAGTAGGACTCCGGCCATAACATAATCGACAGATCCAAGACGTACTCTTACAAGTAAAAGGAGTTCGAATAGATATTGGTTGTGGTCGAAAGTTTAGGAATCGATTGACAAGTCCAATCCCAATATCTTGATTTCGAATAGCAATGCATCGTGAACCCATATAGATATTGTCTGCTAATACACGACCAATTAATGTTTGGATAAAAATTCTTTCCGGTGTCATCCTATTTCGAGGACTCACAGAGATACCTCGGGTGGTCCCACAATCTGTTCTACGTACAACAATGTGTTGAACTACTTCAACAAGTCTGCGCGTAAGATATCCAGCATCTGATGTTCGTACAGCGGTATCCACAACTCCCTTTCGGGCTCCATAGCAAGAAATGATATATTCTGTTAACGAAAGTCCCTCGCGTAAATTGCTTTGAATAGGTAAATCAATCATTTGCCCTTGTGGATCCGACATTAATCCTCTCATACCTACTAATTGGTGTACTTGAGATGCATTTCCTCTAGCTCCCGAAAAAGACATTATATGGACTGAATTAAAAGGGTCCGTCATCCTAAAATTAGGATTCATTTCATATCGCAAATATTCACTTGTAGCATACCATACCTCAATGGATTGGCGTAATTTTTCTATCGCGTGTACATTTCCATAACGATGTTGGTTTTCAAAAATCAAATTTTGTTGTTCAATATCTTGGACTAACCACCCCTTAGAAGGTATTGTTAAAAGATCATCAATTCCTAATGAAATGGATGTAGCAGTGGCTTGCTGGAAACCCACAGTCTTTACTTGATCCAGGATGTGTGATGTATATGCCATTCCGAAGTGATCTATTAATCTGCTAATAATTCGTTTAATGGCAGTTCCATCTATCACTTTATTGTGAAAGGCCAAATTGGCCCGTTCGGCCATAAGTACCTCCATATTCCGCTGAGTAGGGTTCGACAATGGATTTGAGTTAATGATTGGAAAACTTCCTTTTCTCGATTTGAATTCGTATAGAAATTCAGGAACTATGGTTCGAGTGGAACCAACTAGATCTGAATTTGCTCCAATAGTGTAGTATAGAATTACTTAGTTTCGATCCCTATGATTAAAACCATCGGAGCAGGCTTGACAAAAGCCTTGTATAGCTTCTTCAATTTCTCGATAAAGAGAAATATGACCAATAGTGGTTCGAATGTATATACAAAGAATTTCTTTGTTTATACTTCGTACTATTAGATAGTGTCCATAAATCTCATGATAGGTCCCCAAAGATTCATAGTGAATTTCGATGGGGGTTTCTCTTGAAGCAATAAGGCGTTGATCTAGTTGCCACCGGAGCCATAAAGGGCTATCTAAATGG